AAACCTAGAATCTATATAATCCCATTATCCCTTCTCTCTAATCTCTTAGCGTAAAATTGTCGCTAGAGATTTGGGTGGGCCTTTACAAAGATTTATTGTAATAATAGAATAGAAATTATCTAAAAAAAATCAACGTGACACGGGGAGTTGCAAAAAACCTTTCTTTTTCGTATAATATGAATCATAAAATGAATCAAAAAATCGACGTGACAATGGGGCGTAGCCGAGTGGTAAGGCGACGGGTTTTGGTCCCGGTAATCGAAGGTTCGATCCCTTTCGTCCCACAGGCCTAATTACAATTATTTTAAATCAAAGGCCTGTTCGCGATTTGGGTAAATCGTTCCAATTTTGCATTGAGATAGTGGATATTTTTATTCGTTTTTTATTGAATTATTTTTGAGGTACTTGTTTTTTTTCTTTTTTATGCTCATTATTAAAGAGACATATTTTATAAAAATCCATATTAGGAGAGGGACTATGAATTCATATGGGAACAAAGACGTGGGGCCTAAGTGCCCTTGTTACTACTGTAGTACCTATCTTTCGGCAAATCGTCCGAAAGATTGTTATAATAGTTCAAACTATAATTATCTTTCAGATTGTTATAGTCAAAACTATAACTCGAAACAGAAAAAGAAGGACGGGATAAATGGGAAGAGGTTTCCCGAGTTGGAAAAGGAAAGTCTTTTTCCACAAACAGACGAAACTGGGCGAAAATTTCTTTCTGCTCGGAAAAAGCACGAACCGGCGCTTACGTGCCCCCACGGCAAAAAATGCCATGAGTACAAGCACTCGTACAATAAGGGTCATTGGGAGACTTGTAAGTTTTTGAAAGCCTTCCAATTGGGAAGTGGGGCAGGTGAAAGGTGGATCAATCAAAAGATCCAGCGCCTCTCAAAAAATCGTAAGGCGCTGGAGGTCTTCCAAGAGAGCATAAAATCCCTCCTAAGGGAGGCCGCACAAAAACCAAAAACCGAGCTCAATGCTTGGAACCTTGGATTTTGGCACGGAGCGTTACTGCGGTTGCAAAGGCTAAGTCCCGAGGATGGATAAAATGATTTTCTAAACGAATCAATCCTATGGTTCATAGAAAAAATCTTCCAGTCGAAGATTTATTCGGAAAAACAGACATTATTATGTTTATGTACCAACTGAACCAATGACTAGTCATGATTCCATAAGGGGTTCCAAATTAGAGGAATGTTATGGTAAAACTTCGTTTAAAACGCTGTGGTAGAAAGCAACGTGCGACTTATCGAATCGTTGCAATTGATGTTCGCTCCCGAAGAGAAGGAAGAGATCTTCGGAAAGTGGGTTTTTATGATCCGATAAAGAATCAAACGTATTTAAACGTTCCTGCTATTCTATATTTTCTTGAAAGGGGTGCTCAGCCTACAGAAACTGTTCGGGACATTTTAAAGCAGTCGGAGGTTTTTAACGAACTTTGCCCCAATCAAATAAAATTGAATAAATTTAATTAATTTAAGGAAATAAGGGGGTATATGCTACCCCTTTCTAGAACTTTTCTCTATTTTGTTTATTTATTGATTGACTAAATTCGAGATTTTTTTCGACTTCTTATTTTTTTTCATTATATCCTTTTTTTAACCTTTATATTGACAACAATGCATTGACGAAATATAATGCAGCGTGATAAAGGGATCTCGTTTTTTATAATGGGATCTCTTTATTTACGTCTCATTACTTTGGTTTTTGCCTTACTTTAGTCAAAATAAGGGGTTCGTTGGATGCGCTTTGATAGACGCATTTTTGCTTGAAAACGTGAAAAACAATGACATAAGGAAGGATCTATCATTATTTCTGGTTTTTCTGTTATCGGAAAATTTCTTGTATTTTCATATGAGTTATTACGTTTTCTGTTCTTAATCGATTCGAAAATGGGTTTTTATGCTTTGATTCGCTCGTCGAATCATTTTTTTCATTCTGATTATATCTACATACTTTTTTCTTCTATTCGGGTTGCTAACTCAACGGTAGAGTACTCGGCTTTTAAGTGCGACTCGGATCTTTTACACATTTAGATGAAGCGATGAATTCATCCATACCATCGGTAAAGTTTTGAAGACCACGACTGATCCTAAAAGGGAATGAATGGAAAAAATAGCATGTCGTAGCAACCAAGAGTTCTGAGAATCTTTTCTTCTTTCCCGATCGGGACAAAACTTTTTTTAACTTGTTGGAAGGGAGTCAAATGGATTCAATTTCAAGTTGGGTCGAATGAATAAATGGATAGAGCCCTCTGGCTTCAATTAATTTAATGAAATTATAAGGAACGAAAAAGCAACGAGCTCCTATTCTTAATTTGAATGATTACCCGATCTAATTAGACGTTAAAAATATATTAGTGCCGGAATACGGGTAAGGGCTTATCCGAGAAGCGGATTCTTTATTTTTTCATGAATCCTAAATATTAGCATTCTCCATTCCAGAATGGAGCTGTGTGTGTATAAGAAAGAGTAGATTGATAACAAAATTTCCAAAATCAAAAGAGCGATTGGGTTGAAAAAATAAAGGATTTCTAAACATCTTGTTATCCTAGAACGAATATAAACGACTTCAAGAAAATGGAAAAAGAGAGGATCGAGAATCCGTTGATAAGTTTCCCTGTATCCGAGGTATCACTTCCTTAATCTTACTCGAAAAATACCTTGTTTTGACTGTATCGCACTCTGTATCATTTGCTAACTCTCAAAATCCTCTACCTTTGGTTCAAATAGCATTCAAAATGGAGGAATTTCAAAGCTCTTTAGAGCTCGATAGATTTCAACAACACGACTTCTTATATCCACTTATCTTTCAAGAGTATATTTATGCACTTGCTCATGATCATGGTTTACCAAGATGCATTTTGTTGAAAAAGGCAGGTTATGACAATAAATTCAGCTTACTCATTGTGAAACGTTTAATTACTCGAATGTATGACCCAAATTTTTGGATTCTTTCTCTGAATGATTCGAACAAAAATCCACTTTGGGGGCGCAATAAGAATTTGGATTTTCAAATGATATCCGAGGGATTTTCGGTCATTATGGAAATTCCATTTTCACTCCGATTCCTATCTTCCCTAGAAAAGCGCCAAAAGAAAGGGAAAGAGGTAGTCAAATCCGCTAATTTACGATCAATTCATTCCATTTTTTCTTTTTTAGAGGACAAAATTTCACATTTAAATTATGTGTTCGATATCCTACTACCTTACCCAATCCATCTCGAAATCGTGGTGCAAGCTCTTCGCTATTGGCTAAAAGATGCTTCGTCTTTGCATTTATTAAGAGTCTTTCTCCACGAGTTTCCTAATTGGAATAGTCTTCTTACTTCACAGAAAGTCAGTCCTTCTTTTTCAGAAAGAAATCAAAGATTCTTCTTCTTCCTATATAATTTTCGTGTATATGAATATGAATCCGTCTTTGTCTTTCTTCGTAACCAATCTTTTCATTTACGATCAACATCTTTTAGAGCGCTTCTTGAACGAATCTATTTCTATGGAAAAATAGAGCATCTTATAGAAACCTTGGCCGGGACTTTTGAAGCCAATCTATGGGTGTTCAAGGACTCTTTCATGCATTATGTTAGGTATCAAGGAAAAGCAATTCTCGCTTCAAAAGGTACGTCTCTTTTGATGCATAAATGGAAATATTACTTTGCCAATTTCTGGCAATCTTATTTTGACCTTTGGTCTCAACCACGAAGAATCCATATAACCCGATTAGCAAATCATTCCCTTGACTTTCTCGGTTATTTTTCAAGTGTGCGGCGAAAGACTTCAACGATACGTAATCAAATGTTAGAAACTTCATTTGTAATCGATCATGCTATTAAGAAGTTTGATACTATTCTTCCAATGATTCCCCTGATTTCATCCTTGGCTAAAGCCAAATTTTGTAATATATTAGGGCATCCTATTAGTAAGGCCATTTGGATCGATTTATCAGATTCTGAGATTATTGATCGATTCGGGCGTATATCCAGAAATCTTTCTCATTATTATAGCGGGTCTTCAAAAAAAAAAACTTTGTCGCGAATAAAGTATATACTTCAACTTTCTTGTGCTAGAACTTTAGCTCGTAAACACAAAAGTACTGTACGGGCTTTTTTGAAAAGATTCGGATCGGAATTATTCGAAGAATTCTTTACGACGGAAGAACAAGTTCTTTCCTTGACCTTTCCAAGAGCTTCTTTTATTTCGCGGAGGTTCCATCAAAAAAGGGTTTGGTATTTGGATATTATTTGTATCAATGATTTGGCCAATCATGACTAATTCGTTATGAAAGGGTCTAAATGGAAATTTAGATTCGAATTGAATCTAATAAATATCAATAATGAAGAACTAACAAAATTTTTCCTTATTTCTATTCTGAAATTTACTTGGTAAGAAGGGTCTAAGTATTCCACTTTTTGTCTAATGGCGGAACTAAATTTTAGATGTATACAGAGGGAAAGCCGTGTGCAATGAAAAATGCAAGCACGGCTTGGGGAGAGGTTGTTACTTATTTAACCGGTAACATTATCGACTCCATCCGACTAGTTCCGGGTTCGAATCCCGGGCAACCCATTGTTCTGTGCTGTAAGGTTGTTACTTATTTAACCAGTAAAGTAAAATAAAGTAGAATTCTGGGTAGGAATTTCGATTTATTGAATACGGAAAGAGAAGACTACCTTTGCTAGGTTTAGGTAAAGGTATACGAAGAAATTTCTATTTTGTATTGTTGACAATCTTTCCAATGAAACGTACCAAAGAGAGTCGTTTTTCAAACTTTAGCTTGGGCAGAAATATGGCTGGTCATTCCTCTACCCATAAGAAGGATTATTAGGTTCGATTGGCGTTTTTAAACGGACTCGTGTTAGAATTGTAACTTCCAAAATTCACTCGGATTTTGGAATGGATAGGGTTCTAGGGCTATACGGACTCGAACCGTAGACTTTCTCGGTAAAACAGACCAAACTGATTCTAATCAAAGTGATCTGAGCTGTTTTAAAGACCC